TGAAGCTTTACTGTAACTTGAAATTGGTTTCGGGTTTTATTTGCGCAGCATAGGTGGGAGGCTGGGACGTTAATCTTACGGGATTAATTGAGCCATCAGTGAGATACCACTCTTATAAAACTAGAACTCTAACCTTGTATCGTTAGCCGATCAGGGAACAGTTTCAGGCGGGCAGTTTGACTGGGGCGGTCGCCTCCTAAAAGGTAACGGAGGCGTACAAAGGTTTCCTCAGATCGGTCAGAAATCGATCGAAGAGTGTAAAGGCAAAAGGAAGCTTGACTGTGAGACTTACAAGTCGAACAGAGACGAAAGTCGGTCTTAGTGATCTGGCGATATTGAGTGGAAAAGTCGTCACTCAACGGATAAAAGTTACTCTAGGGATAACAGGCTGATCTCCCCCAAGAGTTCACATCGACGGGGAGGTTTGGCACCTCGATGTCGGCTCATCGCATCCTGGGGCGGTAGTACGTCCCAAGGGTTGGGCTGTTCGCCCATGAAAGCGGTACGTGAGCTGGGTTCAGAACGTCGTGAGACAGTTCGGTCCATATCCGGTGTAGGCGTTAGAGTATTGAGAGGATTCTTCTTTAGTACGAGAGGACCGAGAAGAACATGCCGCTGGTGTACCAGTTATCATACCAATGGTAAACGCTGGGTAGCCACGCATGGAAAGGATAACCGCTGAAAGCATCTAAGTGGGAAGCCCACCTCAAGATGAGTACTCTCATTGTGAAAACAAGTAAGATCACGGCAAGACTAGCCGTTTGAATAGGCATCAAGTAGAAGTGTAGTAATATATTAAGCTGAGATGTACTAATAGATCGAGGACTTGAACTATTTTTTAGCTTTAAAATATTGTCTTGGTGTTTAAAGGATAGTGGAACCACATTGATCCATTTCGAACTCAATGGTGAAACGCTATAACAGCTACGATACTTAAGGAGGAGTCCTTTGGGAAAATAGCTTATGCCAGGACTTTTTAATCTCTTCTGAAGATCAAGACATAAAAACTATTTGATAGTCTGATAGTCTCAAGAAATTTGAAAAACTATTAATTGGTTTTATAATTTCTATCTAATGGAATATGCCATTATAGAAGCGAGTGGTCGCCAGTTTTGGGTAGAGCCAAATAAATTTATTGAATTGAATCGTTTGCCCCTTAGAATTGGTAGTACTATTCTTATTAAAAGAATTTTATTTGTAAAAAAAAAAACAAATACTTTTATTGGACAACCATATTTAACTAATATCGTATTAAAAGGAATAATTAGTAAACATTTTTTAGGTTCTAAGATTCTTGTTTTTAAAATGAAACCAAAAAAAAAATACCGTAAAAAAATGGGTCATAGACAAAAATTAACAAGATTATTAATTAATTTCATTGAAATTAATTAATTTTCCTTAATATCTAAATATATTGATCATTTTAAATTAGCGAGATTTATATATTGCTAATTTTAGTAGAAAATATAAACTTGGAGTATAAATAATTGTGTCTATTGGAATCTTTGGAAATAAGATTGGAATGACTCAGGTCTTTAATAAAGATGGTTTAGCTTTGCCCGTTACTGTAATTAGGGTTGGAAATTGCTTTATTACTCAACTTAAGACAGAATCTATAAATGGCTATAATGCAGTACAAATCGGATATTTAAAAAGACAACGAACGAAAGTTAAGAAGGCAGAACTAGGTCATCTAACAAAAAATGGATTACCACCATTACTTCATTTGCAAGAGTATAAAGTTCCAGATTTAAATGATTATTCATTAGGACAAATAATAAACGTTAATCACTTTAAAATTGGTCAATTAGTTAGTGTTAGTGGAAAATCTATAGGAAAAGGTTTTAGTGGAAATCAGAAACGACATAAATTTAAACGAGGACCAATGACTCATGGATCCAAAAACCATAAGGCTCCAGGTTCAATAGGTCCAGGAACAACTCCAGGTCGAGTATTACCTGGAAAAAGAATGGCAGGCCAATTGGGAGCAAGAAGAATTACTGTGTCAAAAGTAAGAATTTTAGGAATAGATGAGAAACAAAATCTTTTAATTTTAAAAGGAAGTATACCAGGAAAATCTGGAAATTTATTAAGTATTAGGTGATCGGATCAACTTAAAAAAATAAAATAAAAAATGATCTATGGTTTCGAAAAAAATTCTTACTTTTACTATTAAATCCTTAAAAGGAAATACAGATAAAATAACATTGTCGTTAAAAGTAAAAGAGCTTAATGATACAAATAATTATGTTATTCAACGTGCATATTTAACACAAAGACTAAATGAAAGACAAGGTACAGCAAATACATTAACACGAGCTGAAGTTAGAGGGGGAGGTCGGAAACCTTGGCGCCAAAAAGGTATGGGACGAGCTCGAGCTGGTTCTAATACCTCGCCTTTATGGAAGGGAGGTGGAGTTTCATTTGGACCGAAACCTAAATTATATTTAAATAAGATAAATCGTAAAGAATGGAAATTAGGTTTACGAAATTTATTAGTTGCAAAGGAAAAAAATATAACTGTGATAGAGAATATTAGCATTAGAGAATATAAAACTAAAAATATTATTAAACTATTAGAGAGTTTTAGTATAAATTTAGCACAAGATACATTAATTATTCTTCCGACAATACAAAAAGAATTGTTACAATCAACTAGTAATATTAAAACGATTAAATTAACACTAGCTAATAATTTAAATTTGAAACAAATTTTATTAGCTAAAAATTTACTGGTAATGAAAGACAGTCTAAAAATAATTGAGGATACTTATAATGGTTAAAAGAAAATTAAGTTCACTTATTGATTTAATTAAATACCCAGTAACAACACCGAAAACTCTTTTATTATTAGAAAATAATCAATATACCTTTATGGTAGATCCGAAGCTTAATAAATTTAATATAAAAAAATCAATTGAGTTTTTATTTAATGTAAAAGTTATTAAAATTAATAGTTGTAATCTACCAAAAAAAAAACGTCGCGTAGGTAGATTCACGGGGGTTCGGCCACGCTATAAAAAAGTAGTAGTTAAATTAGCAAAAAATGATAAAATCGAACTCTTTTCTAATAGTTAAAGAAAAAGGAGTAAAAGTAATGACTATTCGTATCTGTAAAGTTTATACAATTGGAACAAGAAATACTATTTTTCCGGCGTTTGATGATATTACTAAGTCACACCCAGAAAGAAATTTAGTTGGTAAAAATCATCGAAAAAAAGGTCGTAATAATAAAGGCATAATTACTATAAGACATCACGGGGGTGGTCATAAACGACGTTATAGAACAATTGATTTTAAACGTAGAAAACACAATAGAGTCGGATATGTGCATTCTATCGAATATGACCCAAATCGTAATGCTAGAATTGCATTAGTACATTATGATAATGGAGAGAAAAATTATATAATTTGTCCAGATTCTTTAAAAATTGGTAATAAAATCTTATCTGGACCAGATGCTCCGATTGAAATAGGAAATGCATTACCTTTAGAAAATATACCCTTGGGGACCTCTGTTCATAATATAGAATTATCCTTTAATAAAGGTGGTCAAATGGTCAGAGCAGCAGGAACTGCTGCTCGGATTTTAGCAAAAGAAAATAATTATGTTACCTTAAGACTCCCATCCAAAGAAATTAGACTGATTCATAAGAGTTGTTACGCCACTATAGGGACTGTAAGTAATAAAGATCATAATAATATTAAATTAGGGAAAGCAGGTCGCAAACGTTGGCTTGGTATTAGACCAACAGTTCGTGGTTCAGTAATGAATCCATGTGATCACCCACATGGAGGGGGGGAGGGTCGTGCAACAATTGGACGACCTAAAGCTTATACTCCTTGGGGTAAGTCTACACTTGGAGTTAAAACAAGAAAAAAAGCAAAATATAGCGATATTTATATAGTTCGCTCAAGAATATAAAATTTCAATTCTACGTTAAATAAATTTAAGATATATATTATATGGCAAGATCTTTTCGTAAAGGACCCTTTATAGCTTATCATTTATTACAAAAAATTGAAAAAATGAATAAAGCTGAAAAAAAAAATATGATCAGGACTTGGTCGCGTTCGTCGATGATTATTCCATCTATGATTGGGCATACAATCGCAGTATATAATGGTAAACAACATATTCCTCTTTTTATTTCTGAGCAAATTATCGGTCATAAACTAGGAGAATTTGTACCAACTAGAAATTTCCGTTCGCATCTAAAAAATAGCGATAAAAGGTTAAAAAGGAAATAAAATAAAAGGAAAAATAAATGACAAAGAAATATTCAGCAAAAGCTGTTAGTAAATATATTCGGATATCCTCAACTAAAGTTAGACGAGTTTTAGACCAAATCAGAGGACGTTCTTATTTAGAAGCTTTAATGTTATTACAATTTATGCCATATAGAGCTTGTGGCCCGATATGGCAAGTATTAAATTCTGCAGCAGCTAATGCAGAGCATAATAATGGTTTAAGTAAAGAAGAATTAAAAGTAAAAATAGCCTTTGCAGATCAAGGTCCAGCGTTACGAAGATTTAGACCCCGTGCTCAAGGACGAGGGTATCAAATCCGTAAACCAACTTGCCATATTACGATAATTTTAGAGGCTATTCCTTAATGTAAAAAAACTTTGTTAATATTAAATTAATTTAAATTATGTTATGGGACACAAAACGCATCCTTTAGGTTTTAGATTAGGAGGTTTACAAGATGATAGATCATTATGGTATAGTGGAGCTAATACTTATATTTCTTTTTTAAAAAATGATCATCAGATTAGAGAATATATTTACTCTTTTTTATTTTTAAATAAAGTTGGTTATTCAGGTATTACCAAAATTATAATTAGAAATGATGAAATAAAAAAGAAAGTTTATGTTGAAATACAGTCAGTAGTTCCCGGACGTATTATAGGAAAATCTGGATCCCTTTTGAAAAAACTAGATGAAAAACTTCAATTATTAATATTGGATAGAAAAGTTTTAATTAATATTGTTGAAATAGAACAACCATATCAAGAAGCTAGTATATTAGTTGATATTTTAGTAAAAAAACTAGAAGAAAGGGTTGTTTATAGAAAATGCGTTCGCGAAATACTTCAACGTTATAGAACAGAAGAAGGATTAAAAGGGATTAAAATACAAATAGCTGGACGTTTAAATGGAGCAGAAATCGCTCGAACAGAATGGGTCAGAGAAGGAAGGGTTCCTCTTCAAACTTTGCGTGCTGATATAGATTATTCATACAAAACAGCTCAAACTACTTATGGGATTTTAGGGATCAAATTATGGCTTTTTAAAAAGGAAGTTTTAACAAAGAATTTTATTTAAAAATAAAGAAAAATGCTTAGTCCGAAAAGAACAAAGTTTAGGAAACAACATCGAGGTAGACTAAAAGGAAAAGTTTTCAATAGAAGTACTATTAATTTTGGTGATTATGCTATTCAAGCATTAGAACCAACTTGGTTAACTTCTCGACAAATTGAAGCTACAAGACGAACGATTACAAGATATACCAAACGAGGGGGTAAATTATGGATAACTATTTTTCCGGATAAACCTGTAACTGCAAGAGCAGCTGAATCGAGAATGGGATCAGGTAAAGGTGCTGTTGATTATTGGGTAGCGGTGATTAAACCTGGTACTATTTTATTTGAATTAAGTGGTGTTCCCTTAAAACTTGCTAAGGATGCTATGCAAATAGCATCTTATAAATTACCTATTAAAACAAAATTTCTTAGTCGAATAAAATAAATATATGAGTTTACCAAAAATGGATGAAATTCAAAATCTAAATAAAAATGAGTTAGAAAATGAGATATTAAATATCAAAAAAGAATTATTTAAATTACGTTTTTCTCGTGCTAACAAACAATCTTTTAAGCCTCATCAATTTAAACATCAAAAACATCGTCTTGCACAATTATTAATGAAACATCAAAATAATTAAAATTTTTACTAAATGATAAATATTTATGGTTAAATTACAAAGACTTGGTATTGTAATAAGTGATAAGATGCAAAAAAGTGTCGTTGTAGCTGTTGAATATCGTTATAAACATCAGTTTTATTCGAAAATTGTAGTAAGAACAAAACGTTATTTGGCGCATGATGAAGAAAATAACTGTAATATTGGAGATGAGGTAATAGTCGAGGAAAGTCGCCCACTGAGTAAAAGAAAACGTTGGATAGTTAAAAAAATATTAAATAAAGCAGTGCTTATTAATTAATTAATATAAGTTATATGATACAACCTCAAACATACTTAACAGTGGCAGATAATACAGGGGCGAAAAAAATTATGTGCATTCGTGTACTTGGTGGTCGTAGGAAATATGCTACACTTGGCGACATTATAGTTGGAGTTGTAAAAGAAGCTACTCCAAATATGATAACTAAAAGATCAGATATTGTTAAAGCTGTTGTTATTCGTACCAAAAAATCAGTTTCACGCCGGGATGGCACTAGTATTAGTTTTGATGATAATGCTGCTGTTATTATAAATACCGATAAAAATCCAAAAGGAACGAGAATTTTTGGTCCTATAGCAAGAGAAATTCGTGATAAAGATTTTACCAAAATTGTTTCATTAGCCCCTGAGGTTATTTAGATGAAAAAAACTAAATTAAAAAGAAAATTACATATAAAAATTGGGCAGATAGTAAAAGTAATTTCTGGTCAAGAAAAAGGTAAAGTAGGGTTGGTGAAAAAAATAGTGCACTCAAAAAATAAACTTATTATTCAGGGGGTTAATATTAGAACTAAACATATTAAATCTAATAGACCTGGAGAAGATGGAGAAATTAAACGAATAGAATTTCCAATTGACAGTTCAAATGTATCATCTTACAAGGAATAATATTCTATGATAAATAATAATGAGATTAAAACGAAAAATTTGAAATTTTTGTATAAGGATTTAATATTCTACAATTTAATTAAACAATTTAACTATAGAAATAATCATCAAGTACCTAAATTGGTTAAGATTCAAATAAATCGAGGTTTAGGGGTAGACGGTCAAAATAATAAAATACTACAAAAATCGATTGACGAGATACGTACAATTACAGGACAACATCCGATTATAACTAAGGCAAAAAACTCGATAGCAGGTTTTAAAGTTCGAGAAGAAATGATTTTAGGGGTTACTGTCACGCTTAGAAATAAAAAAATGTATGCATTTTTAGAAAAATTAATTCATCTTGTTTTACCAAGAATTAGAGATTTTAGAGGGCTAAGTCTCAAAGGTTTTGATCGTAATGGAAATTACAATTTTGGATTAAAAGAACAATTAGTATTTCCAGAAATTAATTATGAGAATGTTGATCAAATACGAGGTCTAAATATATCAATTGTAACCACAGCAAAAACAAAAAGTGAGGGTGCTGCTCTTTTGAAAGAATTTGGTTTCCCGTTAAGTGAGTAAAAAGGAGAATTAAATTAAAATGACTACAGATAGGATTGCAGATATGTTAACTCGTATTAGAAATGCAAATTTAGTTCGTCACCAAATTGTTCGTGTTATAAAAACTAAAATTATTTTTTCACTTACAAAAATTCTAAAAGAAGAAGGTTATATATCTAGTTTTGAAGAAATTGAGATAGCTAATAAAAAATATTTACTACTTTGCTTAAAGTATCATAATCAAAAGAGAGAACCAATAATAACAGGAATTAAGAGAATAAGTAAACCAGGTTTAAGAGTTTATGTCAATAAAAGTAACTTACCAAATATTTTAAATAATCTAGGTATAGCAATATTATCAACATCTAAAGGTATTATTACTAATCATAAAGCAAAAAAATTAGGCATCGGTGGTGAAGTTATTTGTTATATCTGGTAATAAATATTTAAATTTATATGTCAAGAATAGGTAAACTACCAATAAAGGTACCCTCAAATGTACAAGTAGAGATCAATAAACAAATGATCAATATTTCTGGCCCACATGGAAAACTTTTTAGAAAAATCTCTGATTCAATTTTAGTTGAAATGAATGAAAATCTTATAATAATTACTAAAGCAAATAATACGAAAATAGCAAATCAGCTTTATGGCTTAACACGAACTCTAATCAATAATATGGTTATTGGAGTTTCACAAAAATTCAACCATACATTACTCCTTCAAGGAGTTGGTTATAGAGCTCAAGTAAGTGGTACAAATTTGATTTTAAATGTAGGTTATAGCCATCCAATTTCAATACCAATACCAGTGGGGATTGATATTAAAATAGAGAAAAATATAGTAATAACGATTACAGGATTTGATAAGGAACTCGTCGGTCAATTAGGAGCAACAATTCGAAGTAAACGTCCTCCTGAACCTTATAAAGGCAAGGGAATATTATATAAAAACGAAATTATTAAACGTAAAATAGGAAAATCCGGTAAATAAGAAATTATGGGAAAACAAGGAAAGACAAAAATTAAAGGTAATAATTTTAAACCAAGATTATCTATTCATCGATCAAATAAGCATATTTATGCCCAAGTTATTGATGATTCATCTTCGAGAACAATAATAAGTTGCTCAACTTTAGATTTAGACGTAAGATCAAAATGTTTAAATACTTCAAATAAAATAGCTTCACGACTTGTAGGAGAAATAATTGGTACAAAACTGTTAAACGAGAAAATTACCCAAATAATTTTTGATAGAGGAAAAAAACCTTATCATGGTCGTATAAAAGAAGTAGCGGAAGGAGTTAGATTAATGGGTCTAAAATTTTAATAGATATATAGTTTTCGAATATTTATGAGTACTGAAAATGAAAAAATTATTTGGGAACAACGAGTAGTAAAAGTTTCTCGGGTTTCTAAAGTGGTTAAAGGTGGTAAAAAAATAAGTTTTCGAGCAACAGTTGTCATTGGTGATATGGAACAGAAAGTTGGAGTTGGAGTCGGGAAAGCTAAAGAAGTAAGTATAGCAGTAAAAAAAGCCGAAACGGATGCAAAGAAAAATATAATAAATATTCCAATAGACGAAGGTAAAACAATTCCCCATTCCATGATCGGAGTTGCTGGTGGTTCAAAAATTTTTATACGACCAGCCGTTCAAGGAACAGGTGTTATTGCAGGAGGTTCTGTAAGAATTGTTCTAGAGCTTGCTGGAATTAAAAATATCTTATCAAAACAACTTGGTTCAAATAACCCTTTAAATAATGCACGAGCTACAATTATGGCATTAAAAGATTTAACTACAATTGAGCAGGTTATTCAAAAAAGACAAATCTCTTTTGAGCAAATTATAGGGAAATAATATCTAATTAGTCATATTATTATTCTCCATAAGACATGAGCAATTAATATTAAAAACTAGGATAATTTTTCTTATGAACTTGCAATTACGAAAAAATAATCCCTCTTTTCGGCAACGTTTTTTTTTAACTATTAGTTTACTTACATTAGTTCGAGTTGGCAGCTTTATACCTCTCCCCTATATAGATATTAATACTTTTTCCCCCTTGATAGGATCAAATAATTCAACAACAGCTATTGCTACGATTTTGAATAACTTTTCTGGAGGAGGGAATGCTTCTTTTAGTATTTTAAGCCTTGGTATTTTACCTAATATTAATGCTTCAATTTTCATTCAACTTTTAACTACTATTAATCCAACTTTGTTAAAGTTACAAAAAAATGAGGGTGAATATGGTCGACGTAAACTTATAGATTATACAAGATATTTGACTTTTTTTTTTGCTCTTATTGAAGGTATAATTACAACATACAGTTTTCGATCTTTAATTTTCAATTGGAATATTTTAGTCTTGATACAAATAAGTTTATCATTAATAACAGGTACCATGATTATATTATGGTTTAGTGAATTAATTACGAAATACGGTATAGGTAATGGATCTTCAATATTAATTTGTTTTAATATTGTTTCAAATTTTCCTGATCAACTTCGAACTATCGTGTTGAACCTTTCTGATAAGAGTATCTTTATTAGTTTTTTTGTTAGTAGCATATTTTTACTGACAACAGTTGGTTGCATTTATATAAATGAGGCTGTAGTGAAAGTTCCATTAGTCTCAGCAAGTCAATTATTACGAAATGTTAATAAATTTTCACTATGGAATAATAGTAATTTACCACTTCGGGTTAATCAAGCTGGAGTAATGCCTTTAGTTTTCACTTCTTCAGTTATGGTTATTTTAACTTCTATTACTAAGTTCTTATTTGGTCAACTTACTAATATTGACTTTTTTTCAAATCTCACTCTTTTTTCCACAAATAGAATATTATTAATTGGAAAAATTTTTTATTGGTTACTATATGGTATTTCGGTTTTTTTTTTCACGTCGTTTTATTCCGCAATACTTTTAGATCCTAAAGATATAACAGAACAATTTCGGAAAAATTCTGTTACAATAAAAGGAATTACACCAGGAATAAATACACAGAGTTATCTATCTATAACTATTAAAAGATTGACAATTATTAATGCTATTTTTCTTATTATTATTCTTCTTTTACTTAATGGTTTAGAATATTTGTTACCAATAAATAATTTAAATTTAAGGGGATTTGGATTAACCTCTCAACTTATTTTAGTTAATGTTTTAGTTGATACTTTTAGAAAAGTTCAAAATTTATTAAATAGAGAGGATATATTTTAAATCAATAGCTAAATAATTTATAAACGTATAGAAACATAAATAATAGTAAAATATGAAAGTTAGACCATCAGTAAAAAAAATGTGTGAAAATTGTAGGATCATTCGTCGTCATGGTAGAGTTCAAGTAATTTGCGTTAATCTTAAACATAAGCAACGACAAGGCTAAAGTTACAAAAAAAAAATTGGAGGTTATATATGGTTAGACTTTTAGGACGAGATTTAGCAAATAATAAAAAAATTAAATATGCCTTAACAACAATTTATGGAATTGGATTATCAAGATCAAAAGAAATTTTAGAAAGTGCTGGATTGCATAATGCTGATAAAAAGGGTATTCGAGTGAAAGATTTATCTGATGAAGAAATAAGTAGTTTAAGAAAGGTTTTAGAAAAAAATTATCGACTTGAAGGCGACTTATTAAGGTTAACAAATTTAAATATAAAACGCTTAATGGAAAACGGATCTATCAAAGGTCGTCGTCATAGAGCAGGCTTACCTGTAAGAGGACAAAGAACAAGAACTAACGCTCGAACTCGACGTGGGGGTAAGAAAACTGTAGCAGGTAAGAAAAAATAACATACACCTTAAAAATTTATTCTTCAATTTTATTCTTCAATAGGGAAAGAAAAAATGAAAAAAAAAATAAAGCGAACTATTGTTACTGGAGCAATGCATGTTCATGCAACATTTAACAATACAATCGTCACCGTTAGTGACTTAGATGGGAATACTTTGTCTTGGGCGTCAGCTGGAACCGTTAATTTTAAAGGATCTCGTAAAAGTACCCCATTTGCTTCTCAAAAAGCTGCTGAAAAAGCCGCTTTAATAGCAAAAGATGAGTACGGACTTAAAAGATTAGAAATTATTATAAAAGGTTCAGGGCCCGGCCGAGAAGCTGCTATTCGGGCGGTTTATCAAAAAGGAATTAAAATTGTTTCTATTAAAGATGATACATCTATTCCTTATAATGGTTGTCGTCCACCAAAGCGTAGAAGAGTTTAAAATAAGAAATTTTTCTTTTTACAATTTCTTATTTGAAATTAGATAAGTTTAAAGTCTAATCGTAACAGCTAAAAATGAGAATTTTCAAAAAACTTATTTAATTAATCGGAAACCACTAATGGAAATAAATAGTAAATGTAAGTGTGTTGATCTTGATTTATTAAACCCGAATGAATTTTATGGTCATTTTGTTTTTACAGCATTGGAAAAAAGCGAAGGGACTACATTAGGTAATGTATTAAGACGAACTCTATTATCAAATTTATATGGTTTTAGAATTGTAGGTGTTCGAATCGCCGGTATAAAGAGTGAATTTGCTTCTTTAGAGGGTGTTCGTGAAGATCTTTTCGAAATTATGCTAAATTTGAAAGAACTTGTAATCTTAAATTACAATATAATGGATTCTACTTGTTATGGTCGATTAAAAGCTTATGGACCTGCTATTATTACAGCAGCATCATTAGAATTACCTAATAATGTTAAAATATTGAATCCTGGTAATCATTTATTAACAATTTCCGATAAATCATTTATTGAACTAGAAATAAAAATAGAGGCCGGAAAATCATATGTGTTAGCTAAAGACCAAAAACTAGAAGGAGCTTCAGATTTTATTCCAATTGATTCCAGTTTTGCCCCAATTTCAAAAGTAAACTGGTATCTTAAATCACTCCCACATTATATCGAAAAAAATAATGAGGAACTGCACCTAGAAATTTATACTAATGGAACCCTATTACCTCATCAAGCGCTATTACAAGCAAGAACAATAATAGGTTATATGTTATCTACAATTAAAATCATGGAATTTCCGTGCTTTGAGAGTTATCAAAAAAGAAAGATTGAAAAAAAAAATCTAACAAACTCTCAAATATCAACTGAGGAATCTAACTACAACTATAAAGGTAATGGTAGAGTGAAATATTCATCAATTAAAAATAATAGTAGTATAGGTGATATTAATGAAACTATCAAAAATCCAAAGAAATTAGAAAATAGTTCCATAAACTCTTTAGGATTATCAACCCGAATAATTAAGGCATTAAAGAAGGTGAATATAAATTTTACCCAAGATTTAATTCAATACCCATTATCAGACCTAATAGCTATTCCAGGTTTAGGAATTAAATCATTAGAGGAAATAAAAAAGAAATTAAATCAGTTCTATCAATTATCTAAGACTGAATAATTTAATAAATTATTATCTATTTATTAAAATAATTAAATATTATTATGAAAGATACTTTTATTCCATCAAAACAGAATTTAAAAAAGGAATGGTATATAATTGATGCTAAAAATAAATGCTTAGGTCGGTTAGCAACAGAAATATCGATTTTATTACGAGGTAAGAAAAAAGTTATTTTTACCCCTACACAAAACCTCGGAGATTCTATTATCATTATAAACGCAGAGAAAATATCTGTGAGTGGAAAGAAAAAGACACAAAAATTATATTTTCGTCATTCAGGTAGACCAGGGGGGAAAACTATTGAAACATTTGAGGATGTACAAATGCGCATTCCTGAACGTATTCTTGAAAAAGCTATTAAAGGTATGCTTCCCAAGAATCGCTTAGGAAGAAAGTTTTTTAAAAATTTAAGGATATATAGAGGTTCAAAACATCCACATGTTTCACAAAAGCCGCAAATAATAAAATTATTCTAATTAAAATTTACAGGTTATGAAAAGTAAAGAAATTAATAATATCCATATCTATGGAATTGGAAGACGAAAAGAATCGATAGCAATTGTTTATTTAGTCCCATATTTAGAATTGACTTCTGAAACACTGTGTGAAGTTAATGGTTACAAAGCTGAACAATATTTTCAGCAAAATTTTACTTACTTGAAAAAGATAAGTTTACCTTTAGAAATAGTAAAACTAGAGAAAAAGTATAAAATTATAGCAAATGTGAAAGGTGGAGGATTAACAGGACAAGCTGATTCAATAAAATTAGGAGTAACAAGAGCCCTCTGCAAACTTGATGAACTTAATCTTCGACCCACTTTAAAATTTAATGGCTTTTTAAAAAGAGATGCACGAATTAAAGAACGTCGAAAATATGGTTTAAAAAAAGCTAGAAAAGCTTCACAATATTCAAAACGTTAGTTAATATATACTTATATTAACATATATTTATATAGTATATTACTATGGTAAAAAAAAAATTACATCCAGAATGGTTTGAGAATACAAAAGTTTATTATGATGGACAATTAATTATGGTTGTAGGATCTACAAAACCTGAATTACATGTTGATATTTGGTCTGGAAATCATCCTTTCTATACAGGTTCACAACGAATAATTGATACAGAGGGTCGTGTGGAAAGATTTTTAAAAAAATACAAAATTGAAGATAATGGTAATATTAATAATAAGCAATAAAATTTAATTGACTATAAAAAAACTTTAATATATGCCTACTATACAACAATTAATTCGATTAAAACGTAGAAAAATTCAACCTAGAACAAAATCACCAGCATTAAAAAGTTGCCCTCAACGTCGCGGAGTCTGCACAAGAGTACATACAATAACACCCAAAAAACCTAATTCCGCGATAAGAAAAGTTGCACGAGTTAGATTAACTTCTGGATTTGAAGTGACAGCTTATATACCAGGAATTGGCCATAATTTACAAGAACATTCGGTAGTTCTGCTTCGGGGAGGAAGAGTTAAAGATTTGCCTGGTGTCAGGTATCATATTATTAGAGGAACGCTTGATACAACTGGGGTAAAGGATAGACGGCAAGGGCGATCAAAATATGGTATGAAAAAGCCAATAAAATAAAATTTATTAGAATAAATTATGTCTCGTCGCACAAATAAAAAACGGAAATTTCCGAATGAAGATCCTGTTTATAATAGTTTTTTAGTTAGTTTAATGATATCGAAAATCTTGAAAAATGGAAAAAAAACAATAGCAGAGAAAATTCTTTATGAAGCTTTTGATATTATAAAACAAAAGACTGATACTCAACCGCTAAAAATCTTTGAAATAGCCATAAAAAATGTCAGCCCTACAGTGAAAATAAAAGCTAAACGCATAGGTGGATCAACTTATCAAGTACCTATTGAGGTAAAAAAATTTAGAGGAATTAATCTAGGTTTGGGCTGGATTATTCAATTTGCTAAAGCAAGATCGGGGAAAACAATTGCCATAAAATTAGCCAATGAAATCATAGATGCTTCAAAAGGTTATGGTAATGCTATTCGTAAAAGACATGAAACTCATCGAATGGCAAGATCAAATAAGGCTTTTGCACATTTTCGATCATAATAACAATTAAACGCCAAAAGTAAAAATATATATATATATATGTATATAAAGAAACAAGGAGGATAAACTTATGGCTCGGGAAAAATTTGATCGAACAAAACCACACATTAACATTGGAACCATTGGACACGTCGATCATGGTAAGACTACATTAACGGCAGCAATTACTGCTGTTTTATCCTTAGCTGGTAGTGCTAATGCTAAAAAATATGAAGATATTGATGCGGCACCGGAAGAACGTGCGCGTGGAATCACTATTAATACAGCTCATGTAGAATATGAAACAGAAACTCGACATTACGCTCATGTTGATTGTCCTGGTCATGCTGATTATGTTAAAAATATGATTACTGGTGCAGCACAAATGGATGGTGCAATATTAGTTGTTTCAGCAGCTGACGGTCCTATGCCTCAAACGCGTGAACATCTTTTATTATCAAAACAAGTTGGTGTTCCACATATTGTAGTATTTCTAAATAAAGAGGATCAAGTGGATGACCTAGAATTAATAGAGTTAGTAGAATTAGAAGTTAGAGAATTACTCTCTAATTATGAGTTTCCCGGAGATGATATTCCTATTGTTGCAGGTTCTGCTCTACAAGCTTTGGAAGCTATCAATGCTGAACCTACAATAAAAAAAGGAGAGAATAAATGGGTTGATAAAATTTACAATTTAATGCAAGAAGTTGATAATTATATACCAACGCCAATAAGGGATACTGAAAAAACATTTTTAATGGCAATTGAAGATGTTTTTTCAATTACCGGTCGCGGTACTGTAGCAACTGGTAAAATTGATCGAGGAATTATAAAAGTAGGTGAAACCGTAGAACTAGTAGGCTTAGGTGATACGAAATCAACAACAGTAACTGGTGTTGAAATGTTTCAAAAAACTTTAGATGAAGGTGTCGCTGGGGATAATGTTGGGATTTTATTACGGGGATTACAAAAGACAGAAATAGAACGTGGTATGGTATTGTCAAAACCTGGAACAATAACACCACATAACACATTTGAATCGGAGGTATATGTTTTAACAAAAGAAGAAGGTGGACGTCATACACCATTCTTTGTCGGCTATAGACCTCAATTTTATGTTCGCACAACAGATGTAACAGGTGAAATTTTACGTTTTACAGATGATAGTGGGTCGAAATCAGTAATGGTAATGCCTGGAGATCGTGTAAAAATGACAGCTGGTTTAATTTCTTTAATTGCAATTGAAGAAGGAATGAGATTTGCTATTCGAGAAGGTGGAAGAACGATTGGAGCTGGTGTTGTTTCAAAAATTCTTAATTAAATATTAATTTTATGTCAACAGAAAAAGTACGAATTATCTTACAGTCCTTTAATCATTTAAGATTATATCACTCTTGCAATGTTATACTTAATGTATTAAATCAGGAAAAGTGTATTACTAATATCTCAGGTCCGGTATCCTTTCCTACTAAAAAAAGATCATATTGTGTTTTGCGATCTCCGCATGTTAATAAAGATTCACGTGAGCAATTTGAGATTCGCCGCTATAAAAAAATAATTGATATTCAGTCTAATTCTGACGAAATAATTAATACTCTATTATTACTTGATCTATCTCCAGGTGTTTCTACTAAATTATTTAATTATAAATAATTAGTATTAACGTAATAGTTATATTTCGGTTTTAAATTAAAACCGAAATATAACTATTACGTTAATACTAATTCTTCTAATTTAAAATTTGCTGTATTGGTTCCACTATAGTTGACTTTTATGAATCTTACTAGTATCGGATAATTTGAACCCCCTTGCTCTATTGTAGCTACAGTTCCTATATCGTTATACCAATATGATTCTTTTCTTAAAATACGGACTTTTGATCCCCTCTCTATCATAATTAGTTATTTGTATTAAGATTAAATATTACAATATATGATATTTTATATTTTTAGAAGTTTACAGAAAACTTCTAAAAACTTGTTTTTTAATATCTTTTATGTTAATAATAATATTGTAATACTATTATTAACATAAAGGATAATTATTTATGAAAAATGAAACCCCCAAAATTTTTTATATAATTTTAATTGGGCTAGCATTTATCTCAGGTTTTATTTATTTTAAATGGGATTCTATCCTAGATTTAATTACTAATTTGATTAACTTTAAAGAAAGTCACCCGAGTAATATAATTAGTTTTGAGAAATTTTTAAGTTATCTGGAAAATGGTGATATAAAAAAAGTAGACTTGTATGAAAATGGTGAAATTGTTGTGTTTGATACTATTGATTCAATCAGTTCAAAATTACAACATATTAGTGTAAAAGTACCTATCCGAAATTCATCTTTAATATTAAAATTAAGAGAATATCAAATAGATTTTACTGCCCATCCTTCTGTATCCTTCAATTCAGCATGGTCAATTTTAAGTATTTTTTTAATCCCAGTTTTATTGTTTGTTGTTTTTCAATTATTTTTTTCGGAAGGTAGCAATTATGATTTCTTTGGTAATTTAGGTAAAGCTAGGGCAAAAATTCAATTAGATGCTAATACGGGTGTTTCATTCAAGGATGTTGCTGGTATTGATGAGGCAAAACAAGAATTTGAAGAATTTGTTTCTTTTTTAAAAATGCCCCAACTATTTACGGCTGTTGGTGCAAATCCACCAAAAGGTGTTATAATAGTTGGTCCTCCAGGTACAGGGAAGACTCTATTAGCAAAAGCAATAGCTGGAGAAGCGGGTGTACCTTTTATTAGTATTTCTGGGTCAGAGTTTGTTGAAATGTTTGTTGGTATAGGAGCTTCACGAGTTCGTGATTTATTTGAAACTGCGGAACGTAATTCTCCTTGCATTTTATTTATCGATGAAATTGATGCCATTGGGAGACAAAGGGGAACAGGAGTAGGGGGTACTAATGATGAGCGTGAACAAACATTAAATCAAATTTTGACGGAAATGGATGGATTTAAACCTACAAGTGGAATTATTGTAATTGCAGCAACAAATAGAGCTGATGTTTTAGATTCTGCGTTATTGCGTCCAGGACGTTTCGATCGTCAAATTACTGTTTATCTACCAGATATATATGGGCGTATAGAAATTTTAAAAGTCCATAGCCGAGATAAAAAAATTGATTCAAAAACTTCACTTAAATTTATCGCGCAACGTACAGCAGGTTTCTCTGGAGCTGATCTAGCCAATATTCTTAATGAGGCTGCTATTTTAACTGCTAGAGCTAATTTAGAGACTATAACTATTAAACAAATCTATACAGCAATTGAAAGAATCATTGCAGGATTAGAGGGAGTTTTACTAAATGACTCACGAAATAAAAGATTAGTGGCTTATCACGAAGTAGGACATGCTTTAGCTGGCACATTATTAAAAAATCATGATGATGTTCAAAAAGTAACATTAATCCCAAGAGGACGTGCTCAAGGATTAACATGGTTTACACCTGATGAGCAGCCTCTTCTAACGCGTGGTCAATTATCTTCTCGATTAATAGGAACACTTGGTGGTCGGGCTGCAGAAAAAGTTATTTTTGGAAAAATGGAAATCACTAGTGGTGCCAGTAATGACTTTTTTAAAGTTAATTCTTTAGCTAGACAAATGGTTACAAGATTTGGAATGTCTAGTTTAACTCCTATGGCTATGGAATTACCTAAACCGACGATTTTTTTTGGGCGACGTTTACAAACTAGACCGGATTGTTTTCTTGATGTTGCTGATCAAGTTGATATACAAATTATTGAAATTGTCGAAGATGGATTTGGAAAAGCTTGCACTATATTGGAAAGGAATCGTCTATTATTAGATCAGTTGTCCACATTACTAACTCAAATTGAAACGATTGATGGAAAAGACTTTGAACAATTTGTAAGTAAATATACTGGTTTACCTAAGGAGACTAAATTACAGCCATTATCGTAAAAATTATTCAATAAAAAATTAATTTTTTATTGAATAATTTTTAAGATAAAGAAGATCTTATTCAATCATAACTTATTTTTACTATAAACTATGATTAAATAAAATGCCCCTTAGTTACCTAAACTCTGCCAATCGACATCGACATCGTTTAAAATTAATGACGAATTATAGATTTGTAGAATTATCAATAAGAAAACTAAGAATAATAACATCGCTATCCCCATAATTAATGTTGTAGCCCATCCTGGTGCTACTTTACCATACTCAGAATTTAAAGGTCTTAAAATATCACCTAATTTTGTTTTAAAAGCCATAATTTTTTTTAAGTTAAATTAATTAGTAAGAATTTTTGTCAGTATAATAATTCAATAAAAGAGTAAAATTTATGGAAACATCTGTTATTTTGTTGATTTTTGTTTGTAGTTTTTTAATAACAATCACTACTTATTCAACTTATAGATCATTTCGATCAGGATTAAGGGATCCATTTGAAGAGCATGAAGATTAATCATATTAATTAATCTAGGATACTTTAGATTTATATTTATTAATAAATATAAATCCAAAGTATTTTATTCTTTTATAATTCTAGGTGGATCACGGAAAAAAACAGCAAAAAAGAGAACCATTAATGTTCCTATTAATAAAGTTGAATATACTAAAGCTGGCTGTGAAAGTTGTGAAAAGTCAATACCCATATTTTTCTTTTTAATTAATAATTAGAAAATAAATTAAACCACACCCTGTTTACGAGTTGTTTCATCACCTAGTTTTTGGAATGCACCAAACTCAACTTGCTCTGTAACTTCTGATCCAATACCAGTAAATACATCACGAAAGATAGTACGGGACCCATGCCATAAATGACCTAAGAAAAAGAATAGTGCTAAATTTAAATGTCCAAATGTGTACCAACCCCTTGGACTACTTCTAAAGACACCGTCAGATTCTAGACTTGTTCTATCAAACTCAAAAACCTCTCCAAGTTGAGCTTTACGAGCAAACTTTTTCACAGTTGGTGCATCTTTGAATGATTGACCATTTAATTTACCACCATAAAAACTTACGTTTACACCAACTTGTTCAATACTATACTTTGATTCAGCACGTCTAAATGGAATATCTGCACGAATAATTCCATCTTTGTCAATTAAAATAACAGGGAATGTTTCAAAGAAAGCAGGCATACGACGCACAGTCAACTCACGCCCTTCACGATCTCTAAAAATGGGATGACCTAACCAAGCTTCAGCTATCCCATCACCTTTATTCATAGGCCCAGATCTAAATAACCCTCCTTTTGCTGGATTATTACCAATGTAATCATAAAATGCTAATTTATCGGGAAGACTTGACCAAGCTTCAGTTTCCGACAAACCTTCATTCAAAGCTGTTTCAACTCGACGTTCAATCTCTTGTTGAAAATATCCACTATCCCATTGATATCGTGTTGGTCCAAATAACTCAATAGGAGTGGTTGCTGAACCATACCACATAGTACCGGAAGTAATAAAAGCCGCAAAGAAAACAGCTGCAATACTACTTGATAAAACTGTTTCAATATTTCCCATTCTTAATGCACGGTATAATCTTTGAGGAGGTCGTAATGTTAAATGAAACCCACCTGCTAAAACACCAAAACTACCAGCTGCGATATGGTGTGCAGCAATTCCTCCTGGATTAAACGGGTTAAAACCATTTGGACCCCATGATGGTGCAACGGGTTGAACCTGTCCAGTTAATCCATAAGCATCGGAAACCCAAATACCTGGTCCAAAGAATCCAGTTACATGAAAAGCACCAAACCCAAAACATAACAAACCAGATAAGAATAAATGTATACCAAAAATTTTCGGCAAATCTAAGGATGGTTCACCAGTTCTTGGGTCACGAAATAATTCAAGATCCCAGTATACCCAATGCCAAACTGCAGCCAAAAAACAAAGACCTGATAGTATTATATGAGTATATGCTACTCCTTCATAGCACCATAAACTTACAAGAGGTTCAGTTTTCTCACCTGCTATATCCCAACCGGTCCAGGAATCTGAAACCCCTAATCTTGTCATAAAAGGCATAACAAACATACCTTGACGCCACATAGGATTTAAAATAGGATCTGAGAAATCAAAAACAGACAATTCATATAATGCCATTGAACCAGCCCATCCAGCAACTAATCCTGTGTGCATTATATGAACTGCAATTAGCCGACCAGGATCATTAAGAACTACAGTATGAACACGATACCAAGGTAATGCCATTTAGTATAACTCCTATTCAGTGAAGATCTTTTTGACTTTCTTACTATAGAGTTTATATGGAATATATACAAACCCAAAAAATTTGACAAATTAACTAGGGGTCACTAATATAATAATACGTTATTATTTTGATTTAAAATAAATTTTACTTGTAATAGTTAACTGGTTTTGATTTCAAATTTAAGTGTATGCCTACCTTTAAAATACATATGGTATGTCCAAAAGAACGAATTGATACAATTTATGATTGTGCAGATGATGTCTATATTTTAGATGCAGCCGAAGATGTAGACTTAAATTTACCATATTCTTGCCGAGCTGGAGCATGTTCAACTTGTGCAGGAAAATTATTAAAAGGATGTGTAGATCAATCAGAACAAGCTTTTTTAGAGGACGATAAAATAGAATGTGGCTATATATTAACTTGTGTGGCCTACCCTCGAGGAGATTGTAAAATTGCAGCCCATGTAGAAGACGAAATTTTCTAGAATTTTAAAATCACAATATCTAGTAGCTTAAATATTAAAATAAAACTAAAATTACTATATTTAATAGCTTTACTTTTATTTTAATATTTATAATAAAAAATTTATATTTTAAAAATACATTTGGTGCTATTTAAGTGTTACAATAGCACCAGCTTCTTCAAGTGATTTTTTAGCTTCTTCAGCAGCAGGTTTTGATAATCCTTCTTTAATAACTTTTGGTGTATTTTCAACGACCTCTTTGGCTTCTTTTAACCCTAATTCTGTTACTGATCTAACAACCTTCAAAATAGCAATTTTTTTATCTTTGGGAACTTCCTCTAAACTAATATCAAATTCTGTTTTTTCTTCTATTGCTTTATTATCATCTTCATTAGATGTTGGACCCGGGCTCATCATCATAACTCCACCACTATTTCCTATAGATGCATCAACATTAAATGTTTCTTCTATCGATTGAACTAATTCAGTAGCTTCTAATAATGTTAATCCTTTTAATTCTTCAATTAAAGTTGAAATTTTTTCAGTCATAATTTTATACTATATTTTGAATTTATTTTATCATTTTAATGTTGAAATATCTAATTGAATTGATGGTCCCATTGTACTAGAAATATGAAAAGTTCTAAAATAACGACCCTTTACGCCTATGGGCTTATTATTTTCTATCGAAGTATAAATAGCAACTAAATTTTCTAACAAATCTGAGTCAGTAAAATTACTTTTTCCTATTAGTAAATGAACAATCCCTGTTTTATCAGCACGATATTCTACTTTACCTTTTTTAAACTCCTGTAATGTCAACCTTATATCAGTAGTTACTGTACCAGCTTTTGGTGAAGGCATTAAACCTTTTGGACCTAAAACCCTACCTAACTTAGCTAATTTAGGCATCATGTCGGGCGTGGCAATCAAAATATCAAAGTTTAACTCACCTCTTGTTATTGCCTCTATTAAATCATCAGAACCAATTATATCAGCTAATTCTAGATATTCCGATTTAATAGCTTCTGAAGCTATTAATACTGCTATACGTTTTGTTTTTCCGGTACCTTTAGGTAATATTAAAGTACTTCGTAATTGTTGATCACTATACTTAGGATCAATCGATAATGCAACATGAGCTTCAATGGATTCTACAAATTTAGCATTTGCAGTTTTTTTTACAAGACTAATAGCTTCCTTTTGGTCATATAAACGCTTTTCTACTTTTTGTTTGTTATTCTGTATTCGTTTGTTTAATTTTTTCATTCTTTTTTCAATCCATTCTAAGAATTTTCAACTCTATTAATCATTTATTGTAATTCCCATGTTTTTTGCAGTCCCAGCAATGATTTTAAAAGCACTATCTATATTTTTTGTATTTAAATCTGATAACTTGATTTGGGCTATTTTTACAATTTCACTTTTTTCTATGGACCCAACAATTTGTTTATTTGGTTCAGCAGCACCCTTTTTTATGTTAATAGCTTTAATCAGTAGCACAGATGCGGGAGGTGTTTTCAATATAAAAGTATAAGATCTATCTTCATAAACTGATATTTCGACTGGAATAATTAAACCACTTTGATCAGCTGTTCTTGCATTATACTCTTTACAAAAAGCCGCTATATTAACACCATGTTGGCTAAGAGCTGGACCTACAGGAGGTGCAGGAACGGCCTTGCCTGCTGATAGAGCTAATTTTATTATACTGGTTACTTTTTTTCCCATATATTTAATAATATATAATTATCTATTAATATTTTTTTGATCTGAATAATTTTAAAATTTTTAGGTTAAAATAAAATTTCTAGTTTCTGTTATTTATATAATCTAGCACGCGTCTTGAAGGACTTGAACCCTCGACACTAGGTTTTGGAGACCTATGTTCTACCAACTGAACTAAAGACGCTCTTCATAAAAGTTAAACAGGAATTGTTACTATGATATAATGCTTTAATCTTTATTTTTCTGTCAAACTAATTTTGTTACCAAAGAAAATACATAATATTTAAGAAATATTATAAGGACTTTTTCTAATTAAAATAAATTTAAATATCAAAAAACCGAAGAAATTTTGGATCAAAAATTAATTTCGTTGAACCTATTGGTCCATTTCGATGTTTAGCTATGATAAGTTCGATTATATTTTTTTCAGAGTTTTCCTTATTATAATAATCATCACGATATAGCATAATAACAATATCAGCATCTTGTTCAATTGAATTATGAACAACTATACGATTTACTAGATAATTTGAATAACTTGAAATCCTTAAATCATAAACATCTGCTAGTTTTTGATAACTTATTTTAATTATCTTATCCCACGTAATAAAAGATTTATGATCATAAGTTATTGAACTAAGATAAAATAATAATTTTATACTAATCAAATCACTTGATGTTACTTGGTTAAGTTTTTTCCAACCTTTTTCGGTTAAAATTTTATGATCACTAGTTAAAAATATTGACCAACCGAGATTGGTACTTAGCTTATAAATAGGTTTTTGCCCAGTAAATTTAATATCAAAAAGTTTTTGTTTAGACAATAATCTACCAGTCCAGCAATAGATGGTGGAATTTATTGTTTTATTGATAACCAAGTTACTAAAGAAAAAATTAATACATCCACTCTCTCTTAAATCTGCTAAAATTGGTTTTTTGTTTACTCGACTTTCCACATTTCTACTCAGTTGAGATAAAACAATAATTGGTATATTTAAATCACGAGCTAATTTTTTGAGCGCTCGGGTAATTTTTGATAATTCTTGAACTCTATTTATATTTTGATCTACTTCTTCTAAAAGTTGTAAATAGTCTATAACGACTAAACTTATTTTTTTTACTGATTCAAAATTAATACTTTTTACTTTTAATTTAATATCATTAACTGATAGTTCTGGAGTATCATCAATAAAGAGTTTTAAACCTGATAATTTATTAATAATTCTATGTATTTGAAACCATTCAGTTTCTTTAATTCGCGCTGCTCTTAATCTAGTACTTGTTATTTCTACTTCCGACGCCAATAATCGATATAGTAATTGTTGTTTCGTCATTTCTAGACTAAAAAAAACTACTGATGTATCATGAGATTGGGCAATATTTTTTGCTAAATTAAACGCGAAAGCTGTTTTCCCCATTGAAGGTCGACCAGCAATAATAATCAGATCAGAATTTTGAAAGCCCTGAGTTATTATATCAAGTTCTATAAAAGTTGTTTTTAATCCAGATAAGTGTGGAATTTTTAAGCCTTGTTCAATTTCTTTAGCAATTTGTTGTAAACCTTGTTTAACGCTGATTAAACGTTTTGTTGATTTATTTTCTGCTAAATGAAAATAGCTCTGTTCAATTTTTGCAAAAATTGTTTCCAAAGGAAGATTTGTTAAATAACCTAATTCAATTATTTCCTCACCAAGTTGAATTAATAATCTTCGTAAATATTTTTCATAAATTAAGCTTAGATACTCATCTAAATTATTTATCTTGGATATTTGATTTAGTAATTCTAAAATAACATGTGAACCTCCAACTTTTAATAAAAATCCATTATCTTGAATCCAGGTAATTAAATTGATATAATCAATAGTCTTTCCTTCAGCATAAAGTATTAAGAGAGCCTTATATATAATTTGATGATTTTCCAGGTAGAAAGCCTCAATAGGTAGTTTTTCACTGACTAATAAAATTGTTTCAGGTATTGTTAAAATGCTAGTTAAAACTAATCTTTCGGCTAAAAGGTTATATGGTAATATTGTTTTTAAATTAGATAATCTTAAGTTGTTCATTTTAACAATATTCTATTCTTCTAAAATTTCTAGATTCACATTAGCAATAATGTTATTTGCTAATTTAATTTTAATAGTATATTTCCCTACTTGCTTAAGTTCTGGAAATTCCAACTGGCTTTTATTAAGTTCCATTTGTAATTTAACTTTCTCGTTTAATAGATCTAATATCTGTTTTTTTGTAATTTTCCCGAAAACTACTCCATCCTCTTTGATTTTTTTATAGATTACAAATTTATTAAAACCCTCTAATAATTCCTTATTTTCTTTACAGTTTTTAAGAAATTGTTTTTCTTTTATTTCTATATCTTTTTGTTTTAATTCAAATTTATGAATTAAAGTATTGGTTGCTACTTTAGCAAGTTTTCCAGGAATTAAATAATTTCTAAGATATCCAGGTTTAACTTTAATAATAGTTCCTTCTTTTCCTAAAGTAGCTATATCTTTCGATAAGATAACTTGAACAGTTTTTTTCATCATTTTTTATTCTTAAAATTTATTTTTTTAGTTAATAGTTTTATTGTATAAAATCATTAAAAAAAAAGTCAAAATTTATTACAAGTTTTCTCTAATTAACAATTATTCCAGTACTTCCCTGATTAAAATATTACATATTATCGTTGATATGTTTTCTAAATTTAACATAAATACTTTCCCCAAACGAGTAAATTTGCTCAATTATTAAAAGCCCTCTAAATAGGAATACTATAAATCTTAAGAAAAGATAACAAGATTAAAAAGATATATAATAGTAGTAAAATATTCCTCAGTAGCTCAGTGGTAGAGCAATCGGCTGTTAACCGATTGGTCGTAGGTTCAAGTCCTACCTGGGGAGAAGTTTTAATAATTAACATAAAATATATTAATAATAATAATTTATTTTGTTGTTTTAAAGAAAGAAATTATGTTACTAACCATTAGAAAAGTTGAATAACTTATAATATATAATATAAATTAGCTGATTAGATAAGTTTGATAGACGTGAACTAATTTTGTTTCTTTTATCTACTTTATTATTGCTTAAAGTTCATAGCTAATAACCTATTTATGTCTATTGCAATTGGACAATCAGAACGTGGCGGTTTATTCGACCTTGTAGATGATTGGTTAAAACGAGATCGTTTTGTTTTTGTTGGTTGGTCAGGTTTACTATTATTTCCTTGCTCTTATTTAGCACTTGGTGGTTGGTTTACGGGAACAACCTTTGTTACTTCATGGTATACACATGGATTAGGAACTTCGTATCTAGAAGGTTGTAATTTTTTAACGGCAGCTGTTTCATCACCAGCTAACAGTATGGGACATTCTCTTTTACTTTTATGGGGTCCTGAAGCTAAAGGAAATTTTACACAATGGTGTCAAATCGGTGGATTATGGACTTTTGTTGCTTTACATGGCGCATTTGGTCTAATTGGATTTTGTTTACGACAATTCGAAATTGCACGTTTGGTAGGTATTCGTCCATATAATGCAATTGCTTTTTCTGGACCTATTTCAATCTTTGTTTCGGTTTTTTTATTATACCCATTAGGTCAAGCAAGTTGGTTTTTTGCTCCAAGTTTTGGAGTAGCAGGAATATTTCGTTTCTTATTATTTTTACAAGGATTTCATAATTGGACCTTAAATCCTTTTCATATGATGGGTGTGGCTGGTATCCTAGGGGGAGCATTATTATGTGCTATTCATGGAGCTACTGTAGAAAATACGTTATTCGAAGATGGTGACGCGGCAAATACATTTCGTGCATTTACTCCAACTCAATCGGAAGAGACATATTCTATGGTAACCGCAAATCGCTTTTGGTCACAGATTTTTGGTGTAGCCTTCTCAAATAAACGTTGGTTACATTTCTTTATGCTATTTGTACCCGTAACAGGATTATGGACAAGTGCTGTCGGTATCGTAGGACTTGCTCTTAATTTAAGAGCTTATGATTTTGTATCACAGGAGCTACGCGCTGCGGAAGATCCAGAATTTGAAACATTCTATACTAAAAATATTCTATTAAACGAAGGTATTCGCGCTTGGATGGCTGCACAAGATCAGCCACATGAGAACTTTGTATTTCCTGAGGAGGTTTTACCACGTGGAAACGCCCTTTAATATTGTAGCTGGTAGAGATATTGAATCTACAGGTTTTGCTTGGTGGTCTGGTAATGCCCGTCTAATTAATGTATCCGGCAAGTTATTAGGTGCACATGTAGCTCATGCGGGTATTATGGTTTTTTGGACAGGGGCTATGACATTATTTGAAGTTTCTCATTTTATTCCAGAGAAACCTTTATATGAACAAGGCTTTATTTTAATTCCTCATTTGGCAACATTGGGATGGGGTGTAGGGCCCGGGGGAGAAATTATAAATACATATCCATATTTTGTTGTTGGAGTCGTACACCTAGTTTCTTCTGCGGTATTAGGCTTCGGTGGAATTTATCATTCCTTAATTGGTCCCGATACACTTGAAGAATCTTTTCCATTCTTTGGCTATGACTGGCGTGATAAAAATAAAATGACATCGATTTTAGGTATTCATTTAATTTTCCTTGGTTTAGGGTCTCTTTTATTCGCTTTCCGAGCTATGCCAGGTAACTTATTTAGCTATGGATTATATGACACTTGGGCTCCTGGGGGTGGAGATGTTAGATTTATTGATAGTCCAACTATAAATCCTTTTATCATCTTTGGTTATGTTTTTAAATCACCTTTTGGAGGCGACGGCTGGATTGCTTCAATTGATAACATGGAGGATCTTGTAGGCGGTCATATATGGGTAGGTGCCCTTTGTCTACTTGGAGGTGTGTTTCATATTGTAACTAAACCTTTTGCTTGGGCACGTAGAGCTTTTGTTTGGTCAGGGGAAGCCTATTTATCTTATAGTTTAGCGGCATTGTCTCTTATGGGACTTACTGCTTCTATATTTGTTTGGTACAATAATACAGCGTATCCTAGTGAATTCTTTGGTCCTACTGGACCTGAGGCTTCTCAAGCACAAGCTTTCACTTTTTTAGTCAGAGATCAAAGATTAGGTGCTAATGTAGCATCAGCGCAAGGACCTACAGGTTTAGGAAAATATTTAATGAGATCACCTAGTGGTGAAATTATATTCGGTGGAGAAACAATGCGTTTTTGGGATTTACGTGCCCCCTGGGTAGAACCTTTACGTGGTCCAAATGGTTTAGATATTAATAAAATCAGAAATGATATTCAACCATGGCAAGAACGTCGAGCAGCAGAGTATATGACTCACGCTCCTTTAGGGTCTTTAAATTCGGTTGGTGGTGTTGCTACTGAAATAAACTCTGTAAATTATGTTTCCCCTCGTTCTTGGTTAACAACTTCTCATTTTTTCTTAGGTTTCTTTTTATTAGTTGGTCATTGGTGGCATTCAGGTCGTGCTAGAGCTGCTGCTGCAGGTTTTGAAAAAGGTATAAATCGTCAAACAGAAGCTGTACTTTCAATGCGTCCAATTGATTAGTCGAACAGAAATTTAATCTGGAACTTTATTTTACTTCATCATATTGATTAATTTTAATAATCTATTCATTTTGTAGTAGATTATTAAAATTAATCAATATGTCAATATATCAATTTTAATAATCTGTTTTATTCTAAATTATATCGTCTTTCTTCCAACTTTCCTAGAATTTTAACTTATAATTATGATAATATTACATTATTTGTAAACTAATTATTAACTTTTTTGTATTTATTATCAAAAGAGCTGGTGAAAGGAATTGAACCTTCAACCTACTGATTACAAATCAGTTGCTCTACCAATTGAGCTACACCAGCATTTTAGATTAATTTAGAGTTTTTAGGGTGAATGACGGGACTTGAACCCGCGAATGGCGGAATCACAACCCACTGCCTTAACCACTTGGCTACATCCACCTTATTAAAATTAAAGCATCTATAATTATATATTATAGTTTATAAAATATATATTAGAATGAAAAATGAATCATATTAAAAAAAAAGCTTTTTTTTTTCAATTACTTTAAATAACACTCGATATAAAATATTTACTAGTCAACCTTTTCAAATATTTGAATTTCTCGAGTATCTTAATTATCCGAAGGAATTAGTTATTCTAGAACATAATGGAAAGATAAATAATAAGTTGACTCTAAGATCAAAATATATAAAACGAGATGATAAAATAGAAATTATCACAATTGTTGGTGGTGGTTAATTTTATAAAGTTATCGAAATCTTACCACGTTCTATATCTTTAGAAACAATTTTGAATAATAATTGATCTCCACGATTATAAAAGGAGGTAAGATCTAGTGTTTGATTTTGACAAATTTCAGAAATATGAGCTAAACATTTTATCCCTAAAATATTAATAAAAATACCAAACTCTTTAATAGAAACAATATTTCCTACATAGAGTGAACCAACTATTAAATTCTTATTAACTTTACTGAAAACTGCGGATGTGGAACTTATATGCGCAATATGAAAAGAATCTTTAATCTCGAGGAATTTAAAAGGCATAAAGAGATTTAGATTATTTGTTCTACGATAATATTTAGGTAGATTTGTATTTAGTATAAAAAAATATAAATCATTAAAGCTTGCTAACTTTCCTCTTCCTAATGAATTTTCAATTCTCGCATAGATAATCATATTTGTAAAATCTAATTGCCTTAATCGATTCCATAGGTAAATATATTTTACCCGTTTTAATGAAACAATTATTCGCTTATCTTTTTTAATATCAAGAATTAAAAATTCAGCAATAAAATTAATATTTAATAATTCTTCAGTATTTGTTATTTTGGAAAGAGAAAACTCTTTTAAAGGTAAAAAACATATTCGTTCTAAACCCAGATCGATTAAGGCATAATTTGGTTCCAACCCTATTAAAATACCTGCTAATATATCGTTTTTTTTTATTTGATAACTATGTTTTGATAATAATAAACCAAATTTATTAAAATTAAATCTTGAGGTAAGAATAGACATTATTATAATTTCTCTTTCTCGTTAATTTTAAACTAAAAATGAATTTTCATATCAGAATATATATATATATATATATCTATATCTCTCTCTTTTTTTTTTTACTCTATTTAAGAATTTATTTTAGCTTTAATAAATGTTAAATTATTTTGCTCTGAATAACGCTCCATAAATCTCATAAAACGATCCCAAGCTTCAGCATTTTTCATAATATAAATGGCTTGAAGAGTTTTTGGTTTACCTTGAACAAATTTTGCATTAATATCTCTTGTACTTAAAGTACCCTCGTTATCAATAAGAAACATTCCAGTTATTTCACTCTGTGAACTAATACCTGCATAAAATAAACTAGCATCTTCAAAAAGAAACGTTGCTGTGCCAGTAGTTCCATCAGGTGAACGCGTTATATTAATAATTGGAATAGTAGTTTCTTCAATTCCTTTAATAAATTGTATTACAGCTTTCATAAAACTCCTAAATCCAATTTTTTTACTTAATCAATGCAATATACTCTTTATTTAAGTCATTGTCAATTATAATTTTTGTTTGTTTTAAATCCCATTAATAATGATTATAACATATTATATATGTGTTATAATCATTATTAAGTAAATAAAGTCAAGGGTGGTTGGCTCAGTGGTAGAGCGTCTGCCTTACAAGCAGAGGGTCACTGGTTCAAATCCAGTACTACCCAGTCTCTATTTACTTATTTCAAAGGGCTCATCGTCTAATGGATAAAGACCGGAACCTTCTAAGTTCCTAATGTAGGTTCAATTCCTGCTGAGCTCACTTTTAAAAAGGTTTCTTTCTAATTATGTAATTCTTTAAATTGTTGTGGTGAATATCCTTCTTGACGTTATTTTAAAAATTTAGTATTATTATATTAAGTAAATTATTATTATTACATCTTTTAGTTTTCAGGTTTTTTAAAAACTAATAAAATTATGTCTCACTATACTTCTATTAAAACAAAATATACAAATTCTAAGATCTTAAAGAAAGTGATAAACAAACTTGGTTATCCCTATATAGAACATAAATTACATCAAACTATTGAAGTTCCAATAGTTAATTCTGACTATTTAAAATCTAGCATATACGATACAAATCATCAAAATTATTTGGCTTTTAAATATAATAAATTATCATTATCTTATGATATAATCACAGATTCTCAATCTTGGACTCAAAAAGAAATTATTTCTATATTTTTAAAGAAACTAGAATTAAATTATGGTTATGCTGAAACTATTTATCAAGCTCTTGATTTAGGTTTTGTTAGATCACGCGTTATTAAGATGAATAAAAAGCATAATCGATTTATCTTTCAACGTTTTGTTGAGACGAAGTTTTAAATTATTGTCTATAAATTATTTTGTCAAAGAATTTATATAAAATTGAATAAGATCAAGTCAATAGATAGAATTTTTTTACAAATATTGTAATTAATTATAATGTTTGTAAAAAAATTCTATCTATTGACGTTTTGTGGTATTAAAAACGAAATTAAAAAATTTATGATTCGTATTAGAAATATAATAAATAAATTAGCAGATATTATATAACTATATATATATATAGTTATTTAGAAATTTAAGTAATTAATTATATCTAAAGTAACTAAGTTGTAAACTATTATTATTATGAATAATACAAATACTAATCTACAACAATTTGTTAATCAACCATATAAATATGGTTTTTTTACTGATATTGAAACTGAAACCCTTCCACCCGGATTAAATGAAAAGATAGTAAGAAATATTTTAAGAAAAAATAATGAACCTGATTATATGTTCAAATTTCGAATGGGAGCATTAAAAAGGTGGAGAAAAATGAAAAACCCTACCTGGGCAAAATTAGATCTTTTAGATATAGATTATCAAAAAATTATTTATTACTCTGTACCAAAGAAAAAAAAAACTTTAGCTAACTTGGATGAGATCGATCCAGAAATAAAAAAGACATTTGATAAATTAGGAATTTCTCTTAACGAACAAAAACGTTTAGCAAATGTAGCTGTTGACGCAGTTTTTGATAGTGTTTCAATTGCGACCACATTCAAAGAAGAATTGGAAAAATACGGAGTTATTTTTTGTTCAATATCAAAAGCTATTATAAATTATCCTCATTTAGTAAAATATTTTTTAGGTACGGTCATCCCCTCAGGAGACAATTTTTTTGCTGCTCTGAATTCGACTGTATTTACAGATGGCTCCTTTTGTTATATCCCTAAAAATTTACGATGTCCTTTAGAATTATCAACATATTTCCGAATCAATAATAGAGAAGCTGGACAATTTGAACGTACCCTAATCATTGCAGAGGAAGGTAGTTATGTCAGCTATCTTGAAGGATGTACAGCTCCCCAATATGATACCAATCAACTCCATGCAGCTATTGTTGAATTAATTGCACTGAAAAATGCAGAAATAAAATATTCGACAGTCCAAAATTGGTATGCTGGGGATAAGAATGGTATAGGAGGAATTTTTAATTTTGTAACCAAGCGTGGGTTAGCAATAGGAGAAAATTCAAAAATTTCCTGGACACAAGTAGAAACAGGTTCTGCCATTACTTGGAAATATCCAAGCTGTGTATTAATTGGTCCTTACTCTAAAGGAGACTTTTATTCAGTAGCTTTGACAACTAATCGACAACAGGCCGATACCGGAACTAAAATGATTCATATAGGTGCAAATACCACAAGTCAAATTATTTCTAAAGGAATATCAGGAGGTTATTCAAAAAATAGTTATAGAGGACTAGTTAAAATTGGCATAAAAGCTTTAAATAGTAGAAATTTTTCTCAATGTGATTCACTCTTGTTTGGAATAAATGCCCAAGCAAATACTTTTCCTTACATACAGGTACAAAACTCAACTTCAAAAATAGAGCATGAAGCTTCTACTTCAAAAGTTGGTGAAGAGCAGATTTTTTATCTTTTACAGCGAGGGATTAATACTGAAGATGCTGTTGCTTTAATACTTACGGGCTTTTGTAAAGTCGTTTTTAATGAACTGCCTATTGAGTTTGCTACTGAAGTTGAACACTTATTACGGATAAAATTAGAAGGAAGTGTCGGATGATTAAAAAAACTAAATTACCATTATTAGAAATTAAAAATTTACATGCAAATATTGATGATAGTAAAATTTTGAAAGGAGTTAATTTAGCCATTTTTGAAGGAGAAGTACATGCTATAATGGGAGTAAATGGTTCTGGTAAAAGCACTCTCTCTAAAGTAATTGCCGGTCATCCCGCCTATAACATTACAAAAGGAGAAATATTATTTGAAGGGGAAGATATTTCTGATTTAGAGCCAGACCTACGTTCCCATTTAGGTTTGTTTTTAGCCTTTCAATATCCCATTGAAATTGCCGGGGTTGATAATCAAGAGTTTTTAGCAGCCATATATAATGCTAAACAATTATCAAGAGACTTACCAAAAGTTAATCCCTTAACTTTTTATGAGTTAGTAAAAGAAAAGTTAAAAATGGTTAAATTAGATGAACGTTTTATATCTAGAAATGTTAACGAGGGGTTTTCTGGGGGGGAAAAAAAACGTAATGAAATTTTACAATTCGCTCTATTAGATTCAAAAGTAGGGATTCTTGATGAAACAGATTCAGGACTCGATATAGATGCATTAAAATCTATTTCTGAAACAATTAATACATTAATAAAGAAAAAAAATAAGAGTATAATTCTTATTACACATTATAAGCGCTTATTAGAATATATAAAACCTGATTTTATTCATATTATGGATGATGGAAAAATAGTTAAAACTGGGGATAGTAAGATAGCAAATATATTGGAAGAAAAAGGTTATGATTGGCTAAAAAAATAGCAAATAAACGTTACCAAAATAGGTATATACCTATTTTGGTAACGTTTAATATTTAGGTCAAGAGAAAAAATTATATTAAACTAACAGAAATGGATAAAGTTTTTTAACGGTGACTTTTACTTCTTTATTGTTTGCATCTAATATAACGATACCTTCAATTAATAAATAATCTTGTACTTTGTAATATTTTAAAAAATCCTCTCGATGATCACCCCAAAGTAAAAGTATAACTTCATTTTTCGAGTTTTTTTGACGACTGGATGGAAATTTTACTTTTATTTCAATTGTTTCATAATCTTTAAACATTAAATGGATTGGAGGTTTAACAACTTTTACGATAAAAAAAGCGTGGTTCATATTTTCTTGTTTTTTTAAGTTGCAATAATAGAAGCTTTTGTTTTTTTGATTTCTTCTAATGTTTTAAGCATTATTTCAAAATACTCTTGGAAATAAAAATCTAATTCTAAAATTTCCCTAGGATTAATATCTAATATGTGATAAGTATATTGAATTGAGGATTTAAAATTTGGGGTATCATTTATAACTTCGATAAAAGCTAATCGTTCACTTATTTGAAGACTCCAATCAAAAAATCCTGTAATTTGCCGAAATATTTTAAAAAATAATATAGAAAACATTAAAGTTTTTGCTTTTTGCCCTGAAAATTTTTCACAAAGGCCAATAATTTCCTCAGATTTCCAAGCTCGGGAACTACCAGTAGCAAATATTTTATTTTGAGCTTCTTTAATAGATAAACTTTTAATACAGAAATAAGCTGCGTCCTGTGTGTCAATATAAGCAATAGCGGGTGATTTCGATGTAATTAAAATAGGTTTTTGTTCTAAAAGTGGTAATGCATATTGATTGATAAGTGATTGGAAAAATCCAGCATATTTAAAAATCGTAAAAGTTAAACCTGAACTTTTAATAAGTTTTTCTACTCTATACTTCATTTCCATTAGAGTAATATAAGGATACTTTTCTGAATTTAAAATAGATAAAAAAATAAATCGTTTTATATTTATTAATTTTGACAATTCTATTATAATTAGTTTTCCATACCAGTCAACGTTTATTATACTACTATTATCATTTTCCTCTGTGACTTTCGTTGTTGCTGCGTCGATCACAGCTGTAACACCTTGAAAAGCAGCAGGGAGAGTTTCTGGCAAAGTTAAATCTCCATAAACTAATTCGGCCCCCCATTCTTTCAAAAAATTAGCAGCTCTTTTATTCCTAACAATACAACGAACTTGGAAACCATTTTCTAATGCTTTTCGAACAATTTGTCGGCCTAAAGTTCCTGTTCCACCTAAAATAAGTAATGTCATAGTTCTATAAGTATATTAATAAATTTTTTTATGTAAGATAAAAAAAAAGAAAGTAAATTAGTAGGTTTTCCTTATTGAATAAATTAATAGAAAAATTTATATTGTTTTAGTATATAATATAAATTATTATCTAATTTTGATTTTCACTTTATTAAAGTTAATGTATTAATAATTTTAAATTAATTTGTATTAATCTAAGACGTCTAAACTTTTTTACTAAATTTCACTAAAATTTGAATTTATAATTAAAAAGGTAGTAATAAAAAGGAGTATGAAATGATTTTTTGGGATAATTTGTTGCGTTATCCAAGGTTTTTTGTATCATCGATGTTTGGATTAATTTTAATATTATTAAGTCCTTTTATTAATCAGTCAAAAAAGTTTAATAGAAAAGTAATTTTTTTTTTTCTTAGCATCATAATTGTATTATTCTATATCCTAAAACAAATGGTTAGTTTAGAATAGTTTATTACATTTGTTATTATATCTTAAGGTAATTAATTTATGTCAACTGAACAAACTTTAAATTTAAGTTGGTATCAAGGGGAAGTAAAACGTGACAGAATAAATGATTTCATCTATCGTCTACAAATGAAATATCCTACTAGTAAAGATTTAGTTCAATTATACACTTCTGTAAGAGGAAATCAAGTGATGAAATCTCGTTCTACTTCTAGAGTAATTGAAATTAATAATTTAATTGACGACGTTAAGCAAGAACACTATATTAAAACTTATGGAATTAATAATTACAATAACAATCTTGGAATAGAGAACCTTTATAAAAAGGTTTCTCAAAAAACTAAATTAGCTACATTCGACAGATTTAAGTTAGATAAACGAATTAACTATGAAGGTTATGATGAGTACGGAGAGAAAAAAAAAATAAAAAAAATGGGGAGAATTAATGAAGATGATGAAAATGACATTGTATTACGTTGGTTAAAAGCCTCTAGGATGGAGAAGCTAAGAAAAAGATCTCCAAATGATGTTAGATATAAACAATATTTAGAGCAACAAAAAGAACGAGAAACAAAAAAGTATGATAAAAAACAGTTAAAGAAATCTAATATACGTAAAGGAGAAAACACGCCACGAAACTTAAATGATCAAATAATTAATAGGTTTACTAATCCCTTTAGGTATATTCGAGAAATTCATAATAAGGAATTTTATATTCATACAGGAGCATTTTCTTTATTTGATACATTAGTACGTAGTCAAATTTCTTCAATATTTGGTTATCCCGGCGGAGCAATATTACCTATTTATGATGAACTATTTTTTTGGGAAGATAAAAATCTTATTAAACATTATCTTGTTAGACATGAACAAGCCGCTACTCATGCGGCTGATGGTTATAGTAGAGCTAGTGGAAAAATCGGGGTTTGTTTTGCAACTTCTGGACCAGGGGCAACCAATTTAGTTACTGGGATCGCAACAGCTTACATGGATTCAATCCCTATGATAATAATAACTGGTCAAGTCGGGACTCAATTTTTGGGGACAGATGCTTTTCAGGAAATTGACATTTATGGAATAACACTATCCATGGTTAAACATTCGTATATAATCACGGAAGCTAGATTTTTATCTAAGGTCGTCACAGAGGCAATTTATGTTTCTCAAAATGGACGACCTGGTCCTGTTTTAATCGATATACCAAAAAATATAGGTTTAGAAAAAATAAGGAAATTTAAAACCTGTGACGAAATAACAGTTCATAAAGTTTTAGGTTGGCGATATCAGATTGCCAATCAAACTGATACAATCTATACAGCCTTACATAGACTGTCAGGTAGTTTAAGACCTCTTTTGTATATTGGAGGTGGGGTTATAAGCTCTAATGCTACTGCTGAGTTATACCATTTTGCACATTATTTTAGAATTCCTGTTACTACTACTCTAATGGGTAAAGGTGCTTTTAACGAAAATGATAGATTATGTTTAGGAATGTTAGGTATGCATGGTACCGCATATGCAAATTTCGCTATTGGAAATTGTGATTTACTTATTGCTGTTGGTGCAAGATTTGACGATAGAGTTACTGGGAAATTACAAGATTTTGCTTGTAAAGCATTTATAATTCATATTGATTGTGATGAGTCAGAAATTGGAAAAAATAAAACTATTGGACTTGGTATTGTTGGCGATATTAAGGTTATTTTAGCGGAATTTTTATTGATAATGAAACGACCAGAATACAAATGGTATAAAAAACCTCTTCGTAAAGTATTTAAAAAATGGTATTCACAAACTGATGACTGGAAAGAAGAGTTTCCATTAAAAGCACTACCATCAGGTGATACTTTATTACCTCAAGAGGTTATTAAAAAAGTAACTGCTCTTGAGCCTAACGCAATAATTACGACTGATGTGGGTCAGCATCAAATGTGGGCGGCACAGTATTTAAAATGTAAACCTCGTAATTGGCTTTCTAGTGCTGGCTTAGGAACAATGGGGTTTGGTTTACCCGCTGCAATAGGAGCAGCGGTAGCACAAAATAAAAAAAAGGTTATTTGTATCACTGGTGATTCAAGTTTTCAAATGAATTTACAAGAATTAGGGACTCTTTCAAAATATAATTTACCAATTAAAATGATTATTATTAATAATCATTGGCAAGGTATGGTAAGACAATGGCAAGAAACCTTTTACGAACAACGTTATTCTCATTCAAGTATGATAGAAGGAGAACCAAAATTTAATTTATTAGCAAGTGCTTATGGTATTAAAAGTCTTTATAGCGAACGTCGATCGCAAATTAGTAAGACATTAAAAGAGGCATTATCTTATACAAGTACTAGTTTACTTGAATGTAATGTTTTAGAAAAAGAAAATTGTTATCCTATGGTAGACCCGTCTAAAGGTAATACTGAAATGTTTTTAACACGTCAACTTTCAACTACAAAAGAGGGTTTTATAATAAATAAAGAAGAAGAAAAGAAAAGAGAAAGCCTTTATCTTTTCCAAGAAACAAAAATAATACCTGATGCTGTAGGAAATTTAATCCATCTTGTAAAAGCACAAACGGAATATGTAAAAATAAAAGATCATTATACAGAAGTACTGCTAGAAAAAAAATGTCTAACTCCTCGTCAAGAAGAACATATGTTATCAGTATTACGAACTTTGAAATATGAAGAAAATAGATGTGAAGTTAGATGGAATCTCGAATAAACTTTATATAAGTTAAGCTAATCTTGAATAATACTCAATTACTAACATATCATTGATTTTAAATGATATATCCTTCTGAGTCACGAACCTATTAATTTTAGCAGTTAAAGATTGCTGATCAAATTCTAAATGACTAGTTGAAACTTTATCATTTATATGATTTATTTGACTTAAATTTGTCTTTAGTAAATTAGTAATTTTAGACTTCGACGAAAAACTAATAATATCATTAGGTCGACATTGAAAACTAGGTATATTTACTTTTTTTTTATTTACTAATACATGCCCGTGACTTACAAATTGCCTTCCTGCGGGTATTGTTGGAACTAATCCTAAGCGAAAAATTATATTATCCAGACGCATTTCTAAAAGTTGCATTAATAGAAAACCCGTTAGACCTTTTCTTCGTCTTGCTTTTTTAACATAAGTTAATAATTGTGATTCGGTTATTCCATAGTTATAACGTAATTTTTGCTTTTCATTTAATCTAATTTTGTAGGCAGATGATTTAGACTTCTTTTCCTCAGTATTTCCTCTTTGTTGTTTATTTTTCTTTTTTGTTAGTATTTTTCTCGTTAAACCTGGCAATTGCCCTAGTTTTTTAATTATTTTTAATCGTGGTCCTCGGTAACGTACCATTTGAATTAACTTAAGTATTTTATTAATATTTAGATAAAAGTTCTAATAACCTTAAAATTTAGGTCTGGTTTCTCTTAAGTACGACAATTAGAAATTGTTTCTTATTCGATTAAATAGTATAATTATGTTTCAAAGTTATATAGGGCTTGTAGCTCAGTGGACTAGAGCGCGTGGCTACGAACCACGGTGTCGGGAGTTCGAATCTCTCCTAGCTCAAAATTTAACTACTTTTTTCTCAATTGGTATAGAAATTATTTGTATCAATTAGGAATAGCTTTTGGGGTATAGCCAAGCGGTAAGGCAGTGGACTTTGACTCCGCCATTCGTAGGTTCGAATCCTCCTACCCCAGTCTCGTAATTAAATATTCCCCTATTTTACTAATGCACTATTATTTCCTATTTATATATATATTTTAAGAATATCTATGAATATAAGATTTTTCCTTAAACCTTTGCTAATAATTCGAAATTTAATTTTGAACTGTCTAGAATTAATTTTTTAATTCCTTCCATTGTATTAACGTTTTCTATCCAATAATTTATAATTTCATTATAACCGTTTAAGATATCAATAGAGTCTTCCTTTGATATCCAAGGCTTGCACGATAATTCTTCCTTCAATAACTGCCAACCATTTTCTCTAGGCCAAAAAAAGAATGTCGTTAACGGTAAAGTTTGATTACTTTGGAGTTTTTTATCAACAGCTAATCCAAGATAATTTTTACTCCAAATAATTTTAAAGACATATTTATAGGGTTCTTGTGAATTTCTATAAGAATTCATTATTGAAAGAAGTATATTTAAAATATAGAAGATTTACGTAATAAATTTTTTACAACTTCCGTGGGTTGAACTCCATTTTTTAATCGAATGATTGTTCGCTCGCAATTAATATTTAAAGTTTTTGTAATTGGGTTATAAAACCCTAATTCCTCCAGAGCTTTTCCGTCACGTTTCGTTTTAACGTCCATCACTACAATTTTATAAAAAGGTTGTTTTTTACGACCAGAACGTTTAAATCTTATTTTCAACATCTTATTTATTATAAGTTCGTTTATGTAAAGTTAATAGAATCTAAAGTTCTTATTATCCACTCTAAACAGAGAAATGCACACATAGCAGACATATCCATTCCTAATATAATTGGTAATAAATTTTTAAATTGTTTCAAAAAAAATTCTGTAGAAAATATTAAGGTGTAAATGGGATGAATATAAGGATTAATATTTGGAAACCATTGTATGGATAACCTTAATGTTAAAATCCAATAATATTGCCTAAGAAAAACTTTTATGAAATAAATAGTGAAATTCATAATATCGCGTACTTCAAAATCTAAAGGATTGAAATCTTGAGGCGATTCGAATCTTCCAGTTTCCAAAGCTAATTTGAAAATGTTTTGCATGTTTTTTTTATGTCAGTTTATTTAAAATAGTAATTACCTGTTTATTTTTCTTGCATCTTTTAATCTTCTCATTTAGTATAATAATATATTATACATCGTTAGTCTTAATCAAGTTTAGATAAAACTTGAAAATTTTATAAAAACTTGGCACTTACAAATAATTAAATTATATACTATATAATAGTATAAAAGATTTTTCAAACATAATAAAATAATATTTTATGAATAATAGCTACAACTATAAAAATTCAACCAAACATAAATTTAGATGGGGATTTTATCTAGAAAATGAAATTTTAAATGGGCGTGGAGCAATGATTCTTTTAATAATAATAATAATAATAGAGGGGTCTATACAAAAAACTATAATAGGCCTATTAGTCTAAGGGGCAAACGATTCAATTCAATAAATTTATTTGGCTCTACCCAAAACTGGCGACCACTCGCTTCTATAATGGCATATTCCATTAGATAGAAATTATAAAACCAATTAATAGTTTTTCAAATTTCTTGAGACTATCAAATAGTTTCTGTGTCTTGGTCTTCAGAAGAGATTAAAAAGTCCTGGCATAAGCTATTTTCCCAAAGGACTCCTCCTTAAGTATCGTAGCTGTTATAGCGTTTCACCATTGAGTTCGAAATGGATCAATGTGGTTCCACTATCCTTTAAACACCAAGACAATATTTTAAAGCTAAAAAATAGTTCAAGTCCTCGATCTATTAGTACATCTCAGCTTAATATATTACTACACTTCTACTTGATGCCTATTCAAACGGCTAGTCTTGCCGTGATCTTACTTGTTTTCACAATAAGAGTACTCATCTTGAGGTGGGCTTCCCACTTAGATGCTTTCAGCGGTTATCCTTTCCATGCGTGGCTACCCAGCGTTTACCATTGGTATGATAACTGGTACACCAGCGGCATGTTCTTCTCGGTCCTCTCGTACTAAAGAAGAATCCTCTCAATACTCTAACGCCTACACCGGATATGGACCGAACTGTCTCACGACGTTCTGAACCCAGCTCACGTACCGCTTTCATGGGCGAACAGCCCAACCCTTGGGACGTACTACCGCCCCAGGATGCGATGAGCCGACATCGAGGTGCCAAACCTCCCCGTCGATGTGAACTCTTGGGGGAGATCAGCCTGTTATCCCTAGAGTAACTTTTATCCGTTGAGTGACGACTTTTCCACTCAATATCGCCAGATCACTAAGACCGACTTTCGTCTCTGTTCGACTTGTAGGTCTCACAGTCAAGCTTCCTTTTGCCTTTACACTCTTCGATCGATTTCTGACCGATCTGAGGAAACCTTTGTACGCCTCCGTTACCTTTTAGGAGGCGACCGCCCCAGTCAAACTGCCCGCCTGAAACTGTTCCCTGATCGGCTAACGATACAAGGTTAGAATTCTAGTTTTATAAGAGTGGTATCTCACTGATGGCTCAATTAATCCCGTAAGATTAACGTCCCAGCCTCCCACCTATGCTGCGCAAATAAAACCCGAAACCAATTTCAAGTTACAGTAAAGCTTCATAGGGTCTTTCTGTCCAGGTGCAGGTAGTCCGCATCTTCACAGACAAGTCTATTTCACCGAGTCTCTCTCTGAGACAGTGTCCAAATCGTTACGCCTTTCGTGCGGGTCGGAACTTACCCGACAAGGAATTTCGCTACCTTAGGACCGTTATAGTTACGGCCGCCGTTCACCGGGGCTTCAGTTATTAGCGTCGTCATAAACTAACCAACTTCTTTAACCTTCCGGCACTGGGCAGGCG